AATTTCATGTACCGATTCTTCAATACCTACTATCGTAGAATATTCATGTGGCACCTTCTCAGATTTTGCACACGTGATACATGTTCCTTCTATTTCCCCAAGTAAAGCCCTTCGCATGGCAATACCCATGGTATCGGCTTGACCTTTCATAAGTGGGCACAGAATGAAACGACCATAATAAAGACGATTACTATCTATTCTTGATTCAACACACCTCCACTGCAGTGTTCGAGTGGATCCTACTACTTCCTCTCGAACCATACTATAATAATACTATTATTAGATCAGATCATTGAATTATTTATTTCTCTTGAAATCCTTTTTTATTATTTCTACACACGTCTTTTTTTAGGAGGTCGACATCCATTATGTGGCATAGGTGTTACATCACGTACGAAACTTAGTCGTATACCACTTCTACAAATGGCTCGTAATGCTGCGTCTCTTCCAAGTCCAGGACCCTTTATCATAACTCCTGCTCGTTGCATACCCTGATCAACTACAGTACGAATAGCATTTACTGCTGCTGCTTGAGCAGCGTAGGGTGTCCCTCTTCTTGGGCCTTTGAATCCAGAAGTACCAGCAGAGGCCCAAGAAACCACTCGACCTTGTACATCTGTAATAGTTACAATAGTATTGTTCAAACTTGCTTGAACATGAATAATTCCTTTTGGTATTCTACGTCCATTCTTACGTGAACCAATACGCCCATTCCTACGTGAACCAATTCTTGGTATAGCTTTTGTCATATTTTATCATCTCATAACTATGAGTCAGAAATATACAGAAAGAAAAGATACGGAAATATCCATTTCATGTTAAAAGAAATCCCCCTTTTGTTCTTCCTTTATTTTAAAAAGTTTTTTGGGTTATCCTTGTCTCTGTTTATGTCTCGGATTGGAACAAATCACTATAATTCGTCCGCGCCGACGGATCAGTCGGCATTTTTCACAAATTTTACGAACGGAAGCCCGTATTTTCATATTTATTATTCCTTACCTTAATGTTGAATCTATTCCTTGGAAGAAAATAAGTCTCTTGCATTTTTTTAATTGTATCGTCATGAAAATGAAAGGAATGTTTAAAAAATTATCTAATCGTTCGAATCTTTGTTTCGAAGTCTATAAATTATACGTCCCCTGGTTGAATCATAACGACTTACTTCAATTTTAACTCTATCCCCCGGTAGTATCCGTATAAAACTACGGCGGATCCTTCCCGAAATATAACCTAGAATTACATCTTCATTATCTAAGCGGACCCGGAACATACCGTTGGGAAGTGATTCAGTAATTAAACCTTCATGAATCAATTTTTGTTCTTTCATTCCAGGTAAGCTCCTTGAAGTATCAACTAATGGAGGAAAAGTTATATAATTCACTTTTCTTCTCTATAAAAAAAAATAGGAAGTTAGAGATAAAATTAGGATACCGGAGGAGGAGGATCACCATATATATAACAAAAGTTCGCCTCCAATTTTTTCTCGTCGAGCTTCTCGATCCGTCATTATACCTTGAGAAGTGGAAAGAATTACAATTCCTATTCCACCTAAAATCTTAGGAATTTGTTGGTAGTTGGAATAAATTCGTAAACCAGGTCGGCTGATACGCTTTAAAATAGTTCTATGTATTCTTTTTCTAGTCTTTTTATGTCGCAGAGTTAAAACCAAGAAATTTTTGTTACCTTCTTGATGTTTCCGAACGTTTTCAATAAAACCTTCTCGTAGAAGTATTTTCACAATATTTTCGGTAATATTAGTAGATGCTATTCGAATCGTTCCTTTTTTATCCATGTCAGCATTTCTTATAGAAGTTATTATATTGGAAATAATGTCCCTACCCATGGCGAACTATAATTATTGGTGCCTTCTCATTTTGATATAATTAACATGTTCTCTTTTTTATTTTCTTTCATTTTTTTTTTTTTTTTGTTTAATTTTTATTTTTAATATTTTTAATATTATAAAAAAGTATATGCGTGAGACACCATCTACTACTCCACTAAATTTGATCTATTTTAGATGTTCTGATATATCATAGTCTCATTTAGTATTATTTATAATACCTCGGGAGCCAATGAAACTATTTTAGTAAAATTCAACTGTCTCAATTCCCGAGCGATCGCACCAAAAACCCGAGTTCCTTTTGGATTTCCTTCTTGATCAACGACAACCGCAGCATTGTCATCATATCGTATTATGATACCGTTGTCACGTTTGAGTTCTTTACAAGTACGTACAATTACAGCTCTAATTACTTCTGATCTTTCTAGTGGCATATTTGGCACTGCTTCTTTAATTACAGCAACAATAACGTCACCAATATGAGCATATCTATAATTACCAGCTCCTATGATTCGAATACACATCAATTCTCGGGCTCCGCTGTTATCCGCTACATTCAAAAGGGTTTGAGGTTGAATCATATCATTTTATTGGAATCTGTTATTTTAATGGAAAGGATGAAGGAAAGAAAAAAAGAAATATTTTCTGTCCAGAAATAAATAAACTTGCAGTTGTTTTTTCATCCTCAATATACCATTTAGTTCTACATCTCCATCCTGACAAATTTAGTTCGTATAGGCATTTTGGACGCAGCTAGTGAAATAGCTGCTCTGGCTACAGTTTCAGATACTCCACCCATTTCATAAAGTATTCGACCTGGTTTAACAACGGATACCCAATATTCGGGGGATCCCTTCCCCGAACCCATACGTGTTTCTGCGGGTCTTACTGTAACAGGTTTGTCGGGAAATATGCGTACCCATATTTTTCCACCACGACGCACATATCGTGTCATTGCTCTTCGCCCTGCTTCTATTTGTCTAGCTGTAATCCAAGTGGGTTCGAGTGCTTTAAGAGCGTATCTGCCGAAACAAATATGATTGCCGCGACAAGATATTCCCTTCATTCTTCCTCTATGTTGTTTACGAAATCTGGTTCTTTTGGGGTTATAGTTGATGGTCATTTCTTAATTCGATCTCTACTGCAGAACTGGACACGAAAGTTTCCTTTCATCCAGCTCCTCGCGAATGAAAAGATTCACTAATATGACATATTACAGATACACATGGAAAAAATAATCCAATAAGACATTTATCAATATTGAATTTGTTATATAGGAAGATGTATGTACGGGATATACAGATAGAATGTTTCTATTATGCATATTTATGGATTATAGATAATGTTTATAATGTTTTTTTTTATAATGATCCTTATTTTGACCCTTCTCAAATGATGCCAAAATATTGTAATGTAATCTAAAATTTCGCGGGCGAATATTGACTCTTTGCTTTTTGTTATTTCTAGGTCAATCCATGACTTCTCGAAATAAATTCATTTTTTCTCGGTTCGTTCCGCCATCCCACCCAATGAATTATTCGGATTTGTTTTCAGTAGAATCCTATGCAGTCACAGGTTTCATCGTTCCTATAGCTTCTCTATTAATGGTTAAGTCTGAACTCTGCAATGGAGCTCCCTCAAAAAATTTCTCTTCTCGAGTCAATCTACTTAGTTTTTATTAACTCGAGGCTCTTTATTATTCATATCACTTTATTTTATTATTATTTTATATTTATTAAGTTTTGATGCTTTATTACATTGCCTTTTATGAGGTAATTCATAGACCATACATATTGGAATCATATATCATTGATATTTTTGTTCTTTCTTTCTCTCATCCTTCCATTTATCTACATCTCTTTATTTTTGCTTCACAACCTAACCCATAAATAAGATTTTTTATCGAAAAGATTTTAGTTGCAGTTGCTGCAACTATATGATTGATCCACTCATCTCATATAGTGACTGTTTCTTGGGATATTGATATTACGAAGCAATAAGTTAGTTAAAGTTAGTTATTAGTTTTTTTATTATACTTATTAAGTTAAGTTTAAGTAACTTATTAAGTTTAAGTAGGGGTCAGTCTTTTTTTTTAATCCCAACTCTTAACTCTAAAGAAAAATTAACGAGTCACACACTAAGCATAGCAATTCTAACAAATGGTCAATCGAATTTTTATTCAACCTTATAAAATTGGAATTGCTCATTTTTGTTTGATTTAATGGAAAAAGAATGAACAAGTTTGTGATTTTTTGTTCTATCACTGTTCTATCACTGAATAGAAAGTAAAGACAAATAAAAGTCTATTATTGCTCTTCCCAAAATATCCAAATTTTGATGCCTAATACTCCATAAATAGTTCGAATTGTATAGGAACAATGATCAATTTTAGCGCGAATTGTTTGTAAGGGAACTCTCCCCTCTCTGATCCATTCGACACGTGCAATTTCTTTTCCGTTGATCCGCCCTGCAATTTGCACTTGAATTCCTTTTGTATCTGTTTGTTCAGCTAATTCAATAGCTTTTTTCATTGCCTTTCGGAATGAAACTCTATTTTTTAATTGTAAAGCTATATATTCCGCAAGAATATTAGGTTGCCCATAGGGTTTTTCCACTTTTGTAATAGCAATATTGAGTCTCCGGTTCACAGAATGCAATTTTTTTTGTATATTTACCTGTAATTCTTCGATGCTTCCTGTTCGGCTCTCTATTAAGAAATTAGGAAATCCAATATAGATTATGACCTGGATCAAATCGATCCTTTTTTTAATTTCTATCCGTGCAATTCCTTCGAAACCCGAGGATATTCTCCTATTTTTTTGTACATAGTTCTTAATACAATTCCTTATTTTTTCATCTTCTTGTAAACTTACAGAATAATTTTTTGGTTTCTCGAACCAAAAGGAATGATGATGTTGAGTTGTACCAAGTCTGAAACCAAGTGGATTTATTTTTTGTCCCATATTTTTCTATTATATTTTTTTCCACCCATATATTATATTTGACTATAAATAATATAACGAATCTAAATCTTAGATTTATCTAATAAAAATTTAGATTTTTCTTTTAATACAATTGTTATATGACAAGTGGGACTTTTTATACCATAACTACGTCCTCTAGCTCGAGGTCTTAATTTTTTTATAAAACTACTCTT